AGGTATGGAAGGAGATCAAATTCGAATTCGAAGCAGTGGATACCGTGTAATCCAGTCATTTTCGTTCGTTCTCCTAATTGTAATTAAACTCGGCCCAATCTTTTACTAAAAGGATTGAGCCGATAAAAGAATGACTATGTATATTATATGGATATATATGGATCTTGTATCTATAAATATGTGCATACTTTACCTAGATATGATATACAAGATTTAAATACAAGAGAAAATCTAAGACTAAACAACTCAATGCTTCTATTGTCGGATCTATAATTAATCCTATGGATCCTTAGGATTGGTGGATCTTTTTTTATCTTCTGGTTTCGAATATAGATCGAGCCAAGAGTCAAAAACCCATCTACTCATCCAGTATATTGTCCTTTTCCTTCCGTGTTGCATTAGAAACGAATTCTACGAGATTTTACGAAAATGAGTTGATGGAACAAATAGTTTTCTTTTCAATGAGAGTTTGTACACAACATGGGAAAAACCTCTCCTGGATTTATAATTCACGAAGGAAAAGTTTCTATCGTATATAAAGGAGATATCATATAGAGTGAATTGATACCCCTGATTCCCACAAAAGAGAGTCGTTTCTTTCAATAGTCACTCGTTGTTTTAGTTAATAACCCCAGCGATTCGATCTATATGCGTATTCCGACAGGAAATGCAATAGTAAAATGATTTTTCATCGAATGACTATTCATTTATTGTATTTTCAAATAGGGGGCAGGAAGGCTCTATGAGAAAATGGTGGTTCAATTCGATGTTGTTTAACGAGATGTTAGAACGCAGGTGTGGGCTAGGTAAATCAACGCGCAGTCTTCGTTGCCCTTTTGGAAATACCAGTGTGGGTGCATACCCTTTTATAAATGATAATAAGAGGGGTAAAAACAACATTCTTCAGAAATGGGACAAAAGTGGCAGTTATAATTGCAATAACGTTGCTCCTTTTTTGGGTGTCAGGGACATTTTGAGTTTCATCCCTGATGAAACTTTTTTAGTTAGGGATAGTAATGGTAACAGTTATTCCGTTTATTTTGATATAGAAAAGCGGGTTTTTGAGATTGACAAAGACATTTCTTTTCTGAGTGAACTAAAAAAAGGATTTCCTAGTTATCTGAATAGTAGGTTTAAGAGTAACAATTGCTACTATGATCGTTATACGTATGATACTAAATACAGTTGGAATAATCACATGAATAGTTGCATTGATAGTTATCTTCGATCTCAAATAAGTATTGATAGTTACGTTTCAAATGGTATCGACAATTACAGTGCCAGTTACATTTATAATTACATTTGTAGTGGTGAAAGTGTAAGTAATAGTGACAGTGTAAGTTCTAGTAAAAGAGATGGCAGTAAGGGCAGTGATTTAAATAGAAGAGAAAGATCGAATGAATTAGACGCAAATAAAAAATACAGACATTTATGGGTTCAATGCGAGAACTGTTATGGTTTAAATTATAAGAAATTTTTTAGGTCAAAAATGAACGTTTGTGAACACTGCGGATATCATTTGAAAATGAGTAGTTCAGATAGAATCGAACTTTCGATTGATTCAGGCAGTTGGAATCCTATAGATGAAGACATGATTTCTATTGACCCCATTGCATTTCACTCGAAAGACGAACCTTATAGAGAGCGTATTAGTTCGTATCAAAGAAAGACAGGTTTAACTGACGCTGTTCAAACAGGTATAGGTCGACTAAAAGGGATTCCCACAGCAATTGGGGTTATGGATTTTAATTTCCTGGGGGGTAGTATGGGATCCGTAGTAGGCGAGAAAATAACCCGTTTGATCGAATATGCTATTAATAGATCTTTACCTCTTATTTTAGTGTGTGCTTCTGGAGGAGCACGCATGCAAGAAGGAAGTTTGAGCTTGATGCAAATGGCTAAAGTATCTTCCGCTTTATATGATTATCAATTCAATAAAAAGTTATTCTATGTAACAGTCCTTACATCTCCTACAACGGGGGGAGTAACGGCCAGTTTTGGTATGTTGGGAGATATCATTATTGCTGAACCCGGTGCCTACGTTGCATTTGCGGGTAAAAGAGTGATTGAACAAACATTGAATAAGACAATACCCGACGGTTCGCAAGCGGCTGAGCATTTATTCCATAAGGGTTTACTTGATCCAATTGTACCACGTAATCTTTTAAAAGGTGTTCTGAGTGAATTATTTCAGCTACATGGCTTCTTTCCCCGGAATCAAAATTCAAATAGAGTGCTAGGCTCAGTTATTTGTAGCGAACTTTAGTTCGTCGGAATCAAAGTCAAAATAAGAAGAAAGGAGTTTTCTTTGGTAACATATGTTCTAGGGTCAGAATCATAAGTTTCGGATAATTACTTTTTTATCTAGATTTTTTCTACTACCTCTTTTTTTATAGGAATTAAGAACTCCCTATCAAGAAGGGAAAAGAGTGAATTCTTCTTTCCGCAGAATGAATTTGGAAAAAATTTTCAAGCTCCCTTCTTTCGTATTCATATATATCGCATTAATATGTATATATAGAATAATCTAAATCTACAAATCTATAAGGGGGGTGCTGTTTGCATATTTTTATATCTCTCGGGAACCCGCATTTTTTACTATGAATTTTTGTTGGATCGGATCCTAACAAATCTTTAGTGAACTCGTAAGAAACTTTTTATTATTTATGAAAATAAAAGATAAGCACAGGAGAACGAGAATAATAAAGCGAATTAATATCCCCATATTTCTTGTAGAAAGAAGAATAGGTACACTTTTTTAGTTCTACATTCCTTGCACTTATTAAGTACTTAATAATAAATATACTTATATTAACATAAGATATCTTTATAACAGGTACAAATATTAAATCGAGGCAACCATTCTATGACAGATTTCAATTTACCCTCCATTTTTGTGCCTTTAGTGGGCTTAGTGTTTCCAGCAGTTGCAATGGCTTCTTTATTTCTTCATATTCAAAAAAACAAGATTGTTTAAATCCGATAGGGCAAAAATTCCTAATTTATTTCGTTTGGATCATAATACAGATATCTTTTTCGTGGAATATGATAGGATATGTAGTTCCCTCCGAGTGTAAATAAAAAAGTTTTTATGCAGTGGAGTGGATACATGATATATGGATAATTGCATGTAGGCGCGAGGATAGCTGTTTTAAATTTAAAAAGGATTGGCGAATATAGGAAATAGAAACTCAACGTATCCGTGTAGATGGACATAGTGGAATCATATGAAGGGGGTGTTATTATTTTATATCTCATCAATTCCATGAATTCCTCCTAATAGTTCACATCATAATAGTGCTAGTTGATGAGAGTTGCTTCGGGAGCAAAAAAAAGTAAAAAAAAAATGCATTTCATTTGGCTTATTCTCTTCTCTCAATTTCAATAGGAAGGATGCAATTGGATCTAGTATGAATTGGCGATCAAAGCGTATATGGATAGAACTTATAACGGGGTCTCGAAAAACAAGTAATTTCTGCTGGGCCTTTATCCTTTTTTTAGGTTCACTAGGATTCTTATTTGTTGGAACTTCTAGTTATCTTGGTAGGAATCTGATATACTTATTCCCGTCTCAGCAAATCCCTTTTTTTCCCCAAGGGATCGTGATGTCTTTCTATGGGATCGCGGGTCTGTTTATTAGTTCCTATTTGTGGTGCACAATTTCGTGGAATGTAGGTAGTGGTTATGATCGATTCGATCGAAAAGAAGGAATAGTGTGTATTTTTCGTTGGGGATTTCCCGGAATAAATCGTCGTATCTTCCTTCGATTCCTCATGAGAGATATCCAATCGATCAGAATGGAAGTCAAAGGGGGTCTTTATTCTCAGCGGGTCCTTTATATGGAAATTAGAGGACAGGGCGACATCCCTTTGACTCGTACTAATGAGAATTTGACTCCACGAGAAATTGAGCAAAAGGCTGCTGAATTGGCCTATTTCTTGCGCGTGCCTATTGAAGTATTTTGAAATGAACTGAAGAGAACGAACGCTTTGTGAAGGAAGTCAGAAATTTTAATATAACTTGAAATTTCTTCGGAGCCTTCATTCGAGCAAGACACTAGATTCTATTTCCCCGTTCCTTTGGGAATCCTGTCATGGACCTTAGAATAAAGCAGGCGGATGTATACGGAAGATGCATAATAAAAAATAAGAAGCAATTTTGATCAGCCAAAATGTTTTTTAACTCAATTCGTCTAGTAACAAGCCCAATAAGTATGTATTCATCGCACATATCTAAAGGATCTCGGAATACAGTACATAAATTCTCTTTTTAGGGCCATTGAGTTGGTCCATTAGATACAGAATGATATCTCTTTTGTCAATCGATGTTTTTTTTTTTTTGAGACTTTCTTTAGCTATTTGATGACCAAAGAGTTGGATCTCTTATAACTATCCAACGTCTCTCTTGCTTTGCCGTTCATTTCGGGTTTCATCATTAAGATTCTTCAGAACTATCCTCTCAACTATTCTTGGGTTGCAGGAAGTCGGTGAAATATTTCGAAAAAAATAGAGGGAAGTTCCCTCGTTTCGAAATCCAAAAAATATTCATTATTTCAAGTGGTTTTTTTGGCATTCATCGAAAAATAAAGATAGAATTGGTTCAAATTTGCCAACCGAAATATCTGAGAAAAATATTTGATTATTTCTTCCTTCATTCGAAACGGACCCTTATTCTATTTCTATTTTTTTTTTTTTTATTTCCATAATTTTTTCTATATCCAAGGACGACATAATTCAAAAAAAGGAATAGATCCATAGGTCCCATACCTTGTTCTTGTTATAGTATAGAACTCGTGCTTCATAGAAATATCGGATCAGATAGACTGGGCGAATGATGCGGGTTCATTAACAATTTAGAAAAAAAAGTGCCAAAAAAGAAAGCATTGACTCCCCTCCCATATTTCGCATCCATCATTTTTTTACCCTGGTGGATCTCTTTCTTATTTCAGAAAAGCCTGGAACCTTGGGTTACTAATTGGTGGAATACCGGGCAATCCGAAACTTTTCTGAATGATATTCAAGAGAAGAACGTTCTAGAAAGCTTCATAGAATTAGAACAACTTTTCTTGTTGGACGAAATGATAAAAGAATACCCAGATACACAGATGCAAAAGCTTCGTATTGGAATCCACAAAGAGACGATACAATTGGTCAAGATGCACAACGAAGATCCTATCCATATCATTTTGCATTTCTCGACAAATATAATCTGTTTTGCTATTCTAAGTGTTTATTCTATTCTCGGTAATGAAGAACTTGTCATTCTTAATTCCTGGGTTCAGGAATTCCTATATAACTTAAGCGACACAATAAAGGCTTTTTCGATCCTTTTATTAACTGATCTATGTATCGGATTCCACTCACCCCGCGGTTGGGAACTAATGATTGGTTCGGTATACAAAGATTTTGGGTTTGCTCATAACGAGCAAATTATATCTGGTCTTGTTTCCACTTTTCCAGTCATTCTAGATACAATTTTGAAGTATTGGATTTTCCTTTATTTAAATCGCGTGTCTCCCTCACTTGTAGTGATTTATCATTCAATGAATGAATGAAGAACTCATTTGATTCGCTGATATCAATCAAATCATGATGCTAGTTCGTACATAAACAAACCTTTTTGAAACTTACTCACTCTTTATACTTCTACCGGATTCCTCCTGTATTTCAGTACAATTATTCCAGTACAATGGCAGAATCATGGATAGGGAACTCTATTAGCTACCTACCTAATTTATTGTAGAAATTTCCGGGATCAATGATTGGACCATGCAAAATAGAAATACTTTTTCTTGGGTAAAGGAAAAGATGACTCGATTCATTTCCGTATGGATCATGATATATGTAATAACTCGGACATCCTTTTCAAACGCATACCCTATTTTCGCACAGCAGGGTTATGAAAATCCACGAGAAGCAACTGGGCGTATTGTATGTGCCAATTGCCATTTAGCTAATAAACCCGTCGATATTGAAGTTCCACAAGCTGTGCTTCCTGATACTGTATTTGAAGCAGTTGTTCGAATCCCTTATGATATGCAACTGAAGCAAGTTCTTGCTAATGGTAAAAGGGGGGCTTTGAATGTGGGGGCTGTCCTTATTTTACCCGAAGGATTCGAATTAGCCCCCCCCGATCGTATTTCTCCCGAGATGAAAGAAAAGATGGGGAATCTATCTTTTCAGAGCTATCGTCCCACTAAAAGAAATATTCTCGTTGTAGGTCCTGTTCCTGGGCAGAAATATAGTGAAATCGTCTTTCCCATTATTTCTCCGGACCCTTCTACTAGTAAAGACGTTCACTTCTTAAAGTATCCCATATACGTAGGCGGGAATAGGGGAAGGGGTCAGATTTATCCTGATGGGAGCAAGAGTAACAATACAGTCTATAATGCTACAGCAACAGGTATAGTAAGCAGAATAGTACGTAAAGAAAAAGGGGGGTATGAAATAACCATAGACGATGCATTGGATGGACACCAAGTGGTTGATATTATACCTCCGGGACCAGAACTTCTTGTTTCAGAGGGTGAATCTATCAAGCTTGATCAGCCGTTAACGAGTAATCCCAATGTGGGTGGATTTGGTCAGGGAGATGCAGAAATAGTACTTCAAGACCCATTACGTGTCCAAGGTTTGTTGGTCTTCTTGGCATCTGTTATTCTAGCACAAATCTTTTTGGTTCTTAAAAAGAAACAGTTTGAGAAGGTTCAATTGTCCGAAATGAATTTCTAGATCCACAGATTGGTCAAGTTGGTAAAAATAAAAAAGACCCAATTTTTTTCGATCGATACTATTATGTATGATCCAAAAAAGATATGGAAAGCCTTTTGATTGTTTTTTAAAACTGTTTTTCTGCGAGATGTCGAGAACGTATCCCATTCCGGGGTGTGTATACTGCGAAGAAGACTACTTGGTTTTTTCAATCAAAAAAGGAGGGGTGCGGCTGTGCCAGTCCTCTTCTTTGATTGCCAGATTGTAAATGCCATGTACATGTAATGCATCAATTATTTTTTCTATCTAATAGAATTCGAATAGATAATAAGCGACACAATACATAAAGAGAATACGCGGCAAGATATAAATGAAAGAAACAAAAAATTCTAGAGGAGATTGTTTGTCTTCCTAATTTTCGACGCACGAAAAGGAAAGGGTGGGAAATTCCTTTTCGTGCGTCGAAATAATAATGTATTGATTCGCAATCCTGTTCGCCAAAGTTAAAGATTACTGTTTTTTCCAGGTCTATCGGAGCCTCTTTCTTTAGATTCCATTCATAAGAATTTGTGGACAAACAAAATGAAAGGGCCCTTGTTGAGCAAATAGAACTTCTTCAATGCACTTAAAAAAAGTAAAAAAAAGACAATTTTAACTGTGATGAGATCTTAAATAAGCATTTAGGTATGTGCAAAAGTCCGAAATTTCCTCTTTTCAACGGGAACATTAAAAGTCTTTTTTTTTTACTTCAAATTCTCTTTTTTCTTTTTATTTTATTTTAAGGTTCAAT